ATTACTTTGAGAAGAGAATCGTTGGTTTGACCGACGGACTACGTGGGAAATACGAGATCTAGGCAAGCCGCTACATTTTCTCCCCTTGCCCTTGAACGATAGAAGAACTACTTATCTTCTCTTAGATAGCAGTCGACCGGTTCGCAGCTATGGTCAATCAATAGGTCCGCGGATCTCTTCTTCTATACGATAAATCGCCATCTCGTAGCACCACCACGACACCGATTCTCGTTATTTTTCCGAGCCCCCCATGCCATGCCGTGACTTCGACTTTGAGTATGATGAATGAGTGGAAAGATCTTTATAGAAGTCCCTGTCTGATCCAACCAAAGAGTTAGTAAAATATATATAGATATATATTTTTTAGATAAAGGGGAGAACTGCGAGTTTTTTCAGAAAAGACTTGCTGCTCCCCTATCCGAATCCCGCGAGTGACTAAGCGCGAGACGAGCCATAACATAAGGGGCGAATCTACTCTTCGTAGAATCGACCATAGATATCTTTGTTTGATTAACCCCTTTTGGTTTTCTTTTATTATGATATTGAGTTGTTTTTGTTGGCTTGGAAGTCTGCTCCTATTTTTCGTCTACCGGCTCACCTAGTCTTCTATTCCTTGTTTTGTTGGCCTGCAGCTCTCCTTCTGTCCCTCAATCCTCTTCTGGGCATGTCTTACTAGTTGAGTAAAAACTCAACCTTGCTTTCCTTCCCCGCTGTCAATCCCTTCGCCTTATTCGGGCAAGAAGTTCCTTATAATATATAATATAAAAGAAGGGATATGCCTCTGGAATTGCAATTGGATGCTTCCTCAACAGCAGCTGATTCTATAGCAACGCTTATTCACCATCAACCGCGGATAGGGTAAGAGCTGCTATTTACTCAACAACGGCTAGTCTTGCAGCGGCAACAGAAAGAGCTGGAACTCAGACTCATACTGTCACAGCGGCAACCTCCGCTTTTTTTCCCACATCCCGTGCTTTACCAACGCATTTAATGGAGATTCCACCATGAACCGGGAACGGGCTTTGACATGCAGCTTCCATTTTAGGAGTACACAGTCACGTGCTGAGCAAAGAGGTATATAAAAGATCCATTCACACGCGCAAGGTGCGGCATCAGCCTTCAGGCTGAGAGGATTTCCCTCACACAATAAATAGATTAAGAGAAGACGAACTAGGGAATCATAGAAAGGGGGGATGAACCCCGGAATGAAAGTGGATGGAATGAAGGGAAAAGAAAAACAGTTACTCGTCAAGCCGGGTTACAGAGCGAGTCAGTTAGGGCCGAAAGACTTTTAATAAGATCTTTCCTATTGGTAAAAGGCACTGGATCTCCGGAAGGGAACTCAAAAGGGCAACTATTACCACCTATGGATCATACCTATTTGCTCTATCGATAGAAAGTATTCGCTCGGCTGGGAACTAGCACTTTTCAGGTTGTATTTTTGATACAAAATCACTCCAATTGGAAGGCTTTCGACACCTACCTGATGGATTGATTTCATTTGTCCTTTGAAAAGACCTTCAAGTGAAAAGGACTGCAGGAGATAAACTACTTATACCGGGTCTAGTACTGGGACAGGCGGGAGAAAGCCTGGGATGTGAATTGCCTCGTCCCCAATCACTGTCCGAACAAGGTCCGGCATGCTCCATTCCGGGGGAAATTGCTTACCGGCTCTCACCACCCACTCTGCGTATTCATCACAGATTCGATCAAATACCCGCTCTAACTCAGGTGGAGCGCTTTGCGCGTCCGACCTAGTTGAAGAAAGAGTCGAAGAGCTACTAATGGAAGGGAACGAAAAAGGATTACTATGCAAAAATTCTATATCACTGGGCGTCGGATTCCCATAGAGTACCAATTCATCGTTTTCCATGATTGCTTCATTCTTTGACTGCTCTGCTCCCCCCCAAAAAATGAAGAGAGACTGATTCAGGAAATCGCCGGTGGTTTTTTCCACCAAGAAAGACATGGGAGTTTTGGGCGTAACATGCTTTTTCTTCTCTTAAGAAATTTCTTTGAATGAAAAGATCGCTCCTAAATTTAAAAGGCCTCTCCTTTCTCTGTGCACTCTCTCTCTTCTCTACACTGTCCTTATTGAAATTGATACTTATTAGTCCGAAGGAGTGATCTATTCTATTAAACGATGAAAGCACCAATGATAGAAGCGGGGGAGTCAAGACAAGCCAATCCGCTATTCTGCCTTTGCGCAGCTTATTCATCGAGAAGCCACTCGCGGCACACTTTACTTTCCCTATTTTCTTTGATTGCAATGCGCTTCGATTTCATATACTGTCTTCTTCGCTTTCTCTTTCGTAGAAAGCCCTACTTTCATAACATCCGACGCTATATATGCTAACATCATATTATTATAATACATCACATAATTGGCACTCGACTGAAAGTCAAAGAGAGTGACTATTGTAAGCGTTACGTTCAGATGCCCTTCATCCTACCCGAAGGAGAAAGGGGGCGCGGAGAGAACGAAGTAGGGGAGCAAGCGCGCCCAATGCCTGTCTGTCCTATCCTCTGTTTTTTATCTAAAAGTGCCATCTGGTTAGATATGCTATCTTGCCCACCTTCAGATCTCATTCAGGACTGACCTAACCCGATCTCCTATTTCTCCTTGACCGGACCCATTTCATTGACCGAGAGTAAAAAAGAACGAGTTCTTTTAGAAGTTTATCCTTCAGCTTGAAAGCGGGCTCAAAGCAAACTACGGCTCGAAAGAGTTCTTTCGCGCAGCTCGCCCCGGCAGTGAGACTTGTGCTTTCGAGTAACCCCATTTGCTCATCCATCTTGCTTAAGATGGTTCTTACGTCGGAAAAGAAAGAGATTGGGAATGCCGGACTAAGCAAAGATATGAAAAAGTTTGACCCGCAAGAATAGAGAAAGTAAGGAAGCTAGGCCCTTTCTCTCGTCGGTTCGTCCCTCATGCCTGGGAGTTGAAGCGTTAGTTCCGCATCCCACCGGAAATCCACCGCTCTGAAGAAGCCGCTGAGGAAGACCCTAGTCACCCGACTCCGAATCAGTCCTTCCCGCGAGTTGTCTCTCTGTCCTTGCTTTCGTCATCTTGGATTCTTCATTCCATCTGACCTGTGGAATGGCTTCTTTACTTTCTCTATTATAGTTGAATAAGGAAATCCGAATAGCTTATCGTTAGAACGGTTGAAAGCGGATCTGTACTGATAAAAGAGTTCATAAGTGAAGGAAGAGGCTGCGAGCTTTGTCTATGGAGCAAGCGTAATTAGTCTAAGCTCTTTCGTTTAGGGTGGGATCGATTCGATAGACTTGATCCTTAGGGGGAGTTTTCGTTGCTCTTCACCTTACCGAGTTGATAACATCGACACCGGAAACAAGAACTCTACCTACGGGTCTTTCCAACAGTTAGGCCACCCAAGGGGCTGGATGACAGCCCTAGCTCTGCTAACTCTTCTTATGATTCAATTGCTTACACCGGCTACTGGTTGAGCTGCTACGAAAGCAGTTACCTTTCTTACAGCAGGGCAGAGGATTTCACAGTTAGCAAATCTTTCTTCTGAACTATCAAAAAAGAGCTTACTCTCTTTCGAAAGACCGGATACGGTTAGATCTAATTCTAGCACAACCTCTTATGTAATAATCCATTCTTCTTAAACTTAAAAAAGACTTGCATTGCAGCTCCCACAGCTTCTTCTATACCAGTCTTCTATCCAAGAGCGCTGACTCTTTCACCGCTTACTCTCGTTTCGGTTATTGCATCAAGCACGGGTTACGAAAGCAAGGGCGTTCAGGCTTTCCTTCTCAGATGGGGCCTAAAGACTCTTGGATCGGCTGGTACTGGAATATGCTTTTAAGGAGCGCATTCACGAGCACTAGCTTTCCTGGCTTCCTTTCAAGCTTAGAATATCACGTCTTCCTTAGAAAGCTGTTAGCCTAGGTCGGATCCTAGAATTACTCGTAGCTCGTTACTCGGATTAGCTCGGGGTTTTTTTTCCCTTCATTTCATTCTTTCTTTCCGGTTTAGCTAAAGCTAAGGTCGAAATCAATCCCTCTTTTTCCTGTGCTTTACTAGTAGGGCTAATGAACGACCCTTTGATCTATGTCGTTCCCAGTTCAGCCAGGTCTGATTAGAAATGCTAAAATGAGTGGAGCGAAGGGCTTTAGAAGGATAAAGGGGATATGGGCGAGCTTTAATTGAAGCAGGGAGTCAATTAACAACGAGGCCGTAGTTTACTAATAAGGACTATTGCGACTAATATAGCAACCCCGAAGAGAAGGAAGGCCACAAACAAGAGCATATTTTTTAGATATCCCCACAATTAGAGCTATTAGCTTAGCTGGAGTTTTGCTTGGTCGGCTGAGTACGGAACGCTAGCTCTCTCTACTTTAATACTTCGTTCACTGCTGGCGCGGAGTAAGACATGCCACCTTAATGCACTAGCCAGTTAGAAGGATTTTAACTATTACTGAACCGGCCTTCGAGACGAAAGGAACGAAAGCAGGCAACATGAGTATGCTACTTCCTGCGAGAATGCATTATAATGGTTTGTCATGTTCCTATTCCAACTCCTGCGAGAATGGCCCTCCCTACTACAGACTACGCTCGGAAAGTCGGTGATAAGCAAGAAGAGAAGAATTTGAAAGAAGAAAAGAGAAGTCCCGAGAAGTACTTCACTTAGCCTTTCTCTAGTAGTTCTTCCCCTCCTTCCTCACTACGCTTCGCTTGACTTGAGTTGGGAAGAGTCATATTCATATTCCTATTTAAAAACTCCCCGTAATGCTTGTATTCCCTTACTGAACGGAAGGAACGGTTCCCCTACTCGCTTGCTAATGGACTATAGCCGGAACGAAGGCACGGATTATATACCAAGTCTTTCCTATTCTCCTAGTCTCGCAGTTGTCCGCTCCTTAGCTTTGGTTTTAGCCCCTTTCTCTAATACCATACCTTTTGTAGGCTTGCAAAGCATAGGCTAGACAAGCTTCGGTGCGGTAAGCTTGTTTGTGTTCGGGCTTTCGAGTTGGATATCACCATATACTAGTGCTAGTGCGGGTGAAAGCCTCGATAAAAAAAAAAGGCTTAGCCATTTCCTAGCAACACAAGGCAGGTGCAAAAGGCGAGAGGATAGCGTAGCTACATGAAAGTAAGTCATTCTTTCTAGAATACTTGCTGGCATGCGAGACAAGACTGGAACCAAGCCAAGGCCAAGGGCAAGAACTCCACCAACAGGACCAAGAAGAACCCTATCATCAACCAATAGGCCAGGAGCTTCAACTGAAGCCGAGGAGTTATAATAAGAATCCAACTAACTAGAAAGCGGTTCTTGCTCTGGTTTCAGGGAATCCCTAAAAAGCCCAGGGCAAGGACTAGACTAGGAGTAGGTGTGTAAGCAGCCCAGCCAATCCAATAGTGCTTCTTACGGAGAAGTGTTTCAAGTCATTCGATTAGGGACACTAGCTACCCTTTTCTAGATTTGTGGCGGGAGGCAGGAAACTCCGTCTATACCACAGTTTGAGACGAGACCCGGGAGGCAGCGAGCGAAGTTTTACGGAGCGGGAGTCATAGTTCCAATAGCGAAGGAATTGAAACTATTGGCGGCCGCGAAGGATACGGAACGTTTAGGCTAATGGTACTACTAGTCAACTACACTCGCGGACTATTTATGCGCTGACTGAACTTGCTTCGTAGACAAGGTTCGTTCCGTAGCACGCTTCGGGCGAAGCCGGGGCCCGATTCCCCTGACCCCAAAATCCAGTTTTTATTCAAATCCCGACTCAACCCCTCACCCTGCCTGCACCACAACCACTATTATCCCTTACCAACCACCTCCCGTCTACAATCTTGATAAAGTCTCTTGGAATTAAGAGAAAAGATACGGAGAAGAGAGAAAGGGAAGATTGTGATGAGATTGGGAACATGACTCGCTCTGGCAGATGACAAGGCTTTCAAGATTCATAACAATGTCCTCCCGCACTGCGTAATACTCAATTTCTTTCTTTTTCTTATTTTTCGAAGGAAATTGACTTTACTAGCAGCATTATGAACAATCAGGTAAGAAAATAGAAATTTAGTACCCTTAGGTAGATTACAACCCTCATCGTGTAGGGCTACAATTTTTATTCGACCAGGGACTGCCAAGCAAATATCCGCTTCCTTTTGCCATAGAACCACATACATAACATATGGTGAATTCCCAGAAGGCCTCGATGTATTCATACCTAGAACTAAGCGAGAGGGGACGATTACTGCATCTTTCCAGCGGTTTTTGAAAAACTGCAAGAAAGGACCTGAAGCGAATCATGAAAGATGTCCTTCTGCTGCTCCTGCCTAGGAGTCATGCTGATTTAGGCCTTTTGCTCAGCGTCGTAAGACTAGGCCACCAAGTCTTCCTCCCGCATTAGGAAAAAAAGAAATAAGTTCTCCAGCCCCCATTGCAGAATTTCCTCCGTTCCTATACTTTCCAGTATAGCTACTTTCGTTCCTGCTTATTGGAAAGTGGTTGATCACGGAGTAAAGTGAAGGCAATGCAATATAGGGAAGGGATACCCCATGAGCATTGTACCAAAAGAAAAGGTGTAGGAGTACGTCGACTAGTGCTATTTTCCTTTTGATTTAGAAGGGGACACTCTTTTTATTATTATATATTGAGAATGACACTCAGCACAAATCCTAACGTGGGCCAATATTGTATTTGGGATCCTATCATCGAAATAGAACCGTCGGCCTAGAACCTCTAATCAATAGTAGCGAATAAGACTCAGACTCTGCGGGGTCCTAGAATAGGCAGACATGGAATACCTGGAATGCGCCTACTGGCAATAAGACCCCTCATTTCTTTCCGTCCGAATTCCCAATCATTTGAAAGCTTTTGCTTTCATTTCCCGAAGGGGGCAGATGACACTCCAATGGTACTTTCCTATGTATCTTTTCCCTACAAAATTTGACTATCAACTAGTCTTCCCCAACCAATCCAATAGTGGGCATATCCATTCTATCACTAGGAGGCCTTCTAGTGATACTTACATTTATACTTAATAATCATCTTTTTTTCCCCGTTCCCATATACCTACCTTTTACTTTTAACATTGTTCGTGCGAGTGCAGGTCCTGAGCAGGTATGACTCTTTTTCTATAGGTTACCAAGGTTTCGAGCGAGAGAATAAAGTCCAACCAGTGTAAGTGCTTCTTCCTGCCAGTCCTTCTTCTAATAGGGGTGCATATTTTGAGATTTTATTTTTTCTTTTCGTTCCCATTTTTCCCCCCTTCTTTGAGCGAGGCTCTCGATTGGAATGTTTTCTATTTCTTTCCGGATTAGGATCTTTTCCTTTCCTTGCGTAATCCAAATCCAGTTAAAGAGGCAGAAACTTTCTTGTAGTAGGAGGGGTAGTAGAGCGAGAGGATAGGGATGTTCTAATTTGACCGAAAGGTTTAAGATTTTAGTACTTTTTAAGAGGTTGAGGGATATTATGGAAGTGAGGAGCCAGAAAGCATAGATTTCCAGGTTTATCTATTAGACGTTATTTCACCGATGCGAGTGCCGAGTTGTTTCGAGTATCAGAATCCGATCCTCGCTCAGCTCCAGCTTCACAGGTCGGATATGTAGGCGGGAGAAAACATTGATGGATTGAGTCGGTCAACTGTAATGTAAAGAACATAAAAGAGAGACTTTCCAGCCCATGTGTGTAGCATCTGACTTTTCCAGCACTATAACTGAACTAGTACCGTACTTACCATTAAATCCATTACTAAAACTATCCAGTATTGACGGCTTCTTCCCCGTCCAGAGTTTCACTTCACTAACTTGAAAGAGACTACTCCTCTCCTATGGAAGGAACGACTATATATAAATAAAAAGAGACGCGCTACGACGCTGGATACGAATCATAAAAGTAAATTGATCCCGCGGGGACGGAAATCTAAATCGGGCAGGAGTCGCTCAATCAAAGACAGTTCCATTCGATCTTAGCCGATCTAAGGTTGACCGTCTCTCCGGCTCCGTTTCGGTGCACTCTTGGAGAGCTCTTTGGGCCTGCCGCTTTCTCAATCGAAAACGGAAACTGTCAAGATTAGCCTACTGATAGATTCTATCTATCACTTACGTAATTTCTTGTCTGAAGTCAATCTTCATCAAGACAGTTGACCGAGTCGAACCCTACTGCTCAAGTCTGACGAATGCCGTTCATGAGCTGGTAAAGTCGAGATCAATCAACTGGGAAAACTTCAATCACTGAAGGAGAAGGCAATGTACCTTCTGGAACCCCTGTCCCTCACTAAAATAGCCTCACAGCAGAAGGAGATTCCCTTGGACCGGGAAAGCTTTTAATAGGACAATTTCTCACAAAGGCTAGACGCTACCTCCTTTCTTCCACTTCTCATTCATTCTAGACTTTGAGACATGCAGGAAAGGCTCAAAAAATAGGAAATTACTGATCTCATTCGCTTAATGAATATAGGGCCTACTCTATGTTTGCTTTAGCACCTTACTAAGGATGTGAATGTCCTACTTCTTCCATAATCGGCTTCTTCTTAATGCCTGACTTCCACTTATTGGGCAGAAGCTCAAGAGAGCTGGGAAGATCCTGTACAGATGAACCTTTTACTCTCCCTTCCTTTACTGAGCAAGTGAGCCCACCTATATAGATGTGATCGTTTGAGAAAAAATCGATGAAGCCTTTCGAAGCACTTTCTAAACGCTAGCTATATGCTTCTTTGCCGAGGAACCTTGCCCTTGCAGTCGATTACCCAAAACTCCTATCCCTATTGCTTTGCTTTATTCCCTGTCAACAATTTAGTCTAGCAGAGGAGTACCCCACATTCCAGCTACTCGAAGTTAGAGATTTAGCCTTTACCAAAGCTGCGCTTCGGGAGATTGCCACGGAACTCCGAAATAAAGACTGTAGCTCCTTATTTCTTGCCCTCCTAACCTAACTAAGAATTCCACTCCTGGCAACTGATCTAGATCCTTCTGGGGTTGAGGATCCCCATTCTCTTTCAGTCGATATTATGCCACCTTCTTCCTCTGCTAACTAAGAGCTCTTTTAAAGGCATTATGATAGAGAGGAACTCTAGCTAAGGGGATGCCCGGTTTGGTTGAAGATTCTTCCCTCTCGCTTCGGTCTCGTCCTTCTCGCTTTGCTTTGGCTTACGAACTGGCAACTGATAACGCAGCCGATCTTGCAGCTCTTCTCTTGTCTGCTTCTGCTACTGATTATGTTTCGGTTGAAGACTCTTCGGCTGATGGTGTGGAAACTGCCACTAAACTAAGCTCTCTTTCTTCCTCCAGGCAGGAGTCTTCCCCGCCTAAACTCTTTTTCGAGAGATGCCGCCTCAACCCATATTCTCAGAAGCTTTCTTTCCTTGAGATGCCTTCGGGAATGGAAGGTTGGATATTCTCTTTTGTAAGTAAAGCAGTGAGAGAAAGACGAAAGCGCTGCTAACCTTGTATTGCCTGTGGGGGAATGGAAAGTATAGGTACGGGCTTGCTTCCTTCTTTAAAGCCACGATTTTAAGTGGAGAAAGGGTAAACTTTTCGATCTTTCCAATCACATTACAGAACGAAAGGTGAAGGTAACAATTGATAATTATGTTTCACAGGAACATACCCGGCTTTGGCTATCTGCGATGTGATAGTTCCCTACAATGGGGTGAGAAATGAAAGTAAAAAAAGCTCACGACAAGTTTTTTTTACAAGAAAAAGAAGGGCACTTGATTATACGCTTAGAAAAAAGACGCGGAGAACCATACCATACTACACTACCTAGCTTAATAACTAAAAAAAAAGGAAAACTCCATAGAAAGCAACTCCATCTGGCTAAACCATGGATAAAGGGGCTTACCCTAATATTCTTTTCAATTGGATACGTTTACCACTCGCTTAAAATAGATCAATTAAAAAAGGGGAAGACTCGGGAAATCAAGGCTTTGCATCCAATGCCAAGATCTTGGTTGAATTGAATCATTCTAAGAGCTTGCCAGTAGTATGCTTTAGAGCTAGTTAATTAGACCTCCTTTTCCTACTTCTCCTGCTAGCGCTAGCCAGGTCCCTGCCCAAATTTCGATCTTAGGATAAAGGGGTACCATATCATATGTGTAACGAGAACGGACATGACACAGCAAGTTGCTAGTATAACTAGTTCGCAGATGTTGACACTAGGTTCGAATCAAGGTTTGGAGGTGAAAGACGTTAATGCTAAACCTATTCCCCCGCAGAGTGAGGCTCCCTTCAGGGGTTTACTTCACTTCGGAAAGTATGTTACCAGCTGAAGGCAGTTAACACAGGGGTTTGGGGTGGCTACAACTGTAGTTTAGAAACTTGGGTACGAGACAAAAGTTGGGTATCGAAAAGAGAAGTTCTGAATCCAACGCTTTGGACTAAGACTTTGAGGCAAGGGGCGAAAATGCTAGACTGAAAGAAGTAGTTCCGAGAGAATCAAGGAAAGTTTCTTCAACAAGTCCCTCATCCGCTTCGAAGGCAGAGGAAAGGGAAACTTAACTTAGATCGAATACCGGGATCGGAAAGTCTTTAAAGCAACCGGATCTTCAACCGGAAAAGCAACCTCCCGTCAAGGGAAGGGCTTACAGCAATACTAAACTACTCGACTGACAGGGATGGGATAAGTGCAAAAGCTATTCGACTTAGCCGGAAACTAGAAGTTAATAGATAGGTCAGGGAAGTATCATTTTGAAGAGCCGGCATTTTCCACAGAAGGGCTACTAGAGAGGGGAAAAGATCTCTTCATCGGGGAGTCAGATTCAACCAAAGACTAGTCCAAGCCCGCTCTGACCGAGATGATGGATAGAATTCGGTGGAGTTTAGGGGAACCCGGTTCAAGCAGAGTGCAAGTGCCACGCTAATCCTAGTCCAAGCCAAAAGGCTACAACTGCCTACGCCTTTAAGCCACGCCCTTAGAGCAATCCTTGTGAACAGCTGGTTCACTGTAGGCTATATTTTAGTTAGATAGGTCCGTTGGGATTCTTAGTTCTTTTCTATTTTATTTTGTTCCTTCTCCCTGTGAGAAACTGTCTCTAATTCACTCCATCCCTCATCTACTTCTTTCTACTCGTGCGTACAATGATTTTTGTGGAGGATTGATAGCACTCAGTTCTATTCCTTTAGGAAAAACCTCATCTTCATCCGGACAGGGCCTAACCTAAGCGTGGGACTGGTAAGGAAGATAAAGAAATTCTTTTCCAATGAGAAAAAAGAGTAAAAAAGGTTATCATAAGTGAGCCCGTAAGACGAGATTGCTCGAGACGAAAGGGGCAGTGGAATCATCAGCCGAAGCCTATAAATAAATTGGTAACCAAGTCTTCTAAAGCTGGAGGTCTTCTCATTAGGGCATCAATTTCATGTAAAATCACCCTTCTTCTTCCCTTACGGAGCGCTAACTATCAGGGGATGGGGGACAAGCCAGTCTGCCCAAGCAATCAAGTTACAAACCGAAGCTCTTTTCTTTGGCTAGGAAAGCCGGGATAAGACGGACGACTATATAGGAATTTTAGTGGACCCATAGATGAGGAGCAGAAAGGGAAAGAAAAAGAAGAAAGCGGGCTAAGAAAGAGACCCTTGCTTTCGGGCAATGATTCCGACTTTCAGAAAGAAAGAACGGAGAGTGAGAAGAAAGAAATCACTCTACTTACCTTCAGTAGGACAGGAAAGTTCTCTTTTCAACCGCTAAAAAGTATATTAGAAGGGGAGAAGTCGACTCACTTCACTCCGATTGACCCAAGGAAAATCATAACTGCAAATAGCGTATAAGAGAGAAGGGTAAAGCCCTAGCCAACTATCTTTCCTTTGTGGTGTCAGGTTTGAGAATACGCTCTTTTGTTTTCAATTGAAGAAGAAGGGGCTATTACTTTCTCGTATCTGCTCCTTCTATCATTGGGGTGGTGGTATCCATCGATAAGAAAGGCTCGACGAAGTGAGAAGACGTCGGATGAAAGGAGAAGGCAGCGGCCCAGAGACGAGGTTCTGTAGGGACGTAGCGAGTTGATCTTAATAAACAATATTATTTCATAATCGGGGAAGCGCCCAACGGGATAAGAGCTGAAGGCTGACACGGGGTCGATCTAATTTCAACTAATCATTTTCGCCGGCAAGGAAGACTGATCGGGCAGGCATAGGTGCAACTAGTCCATATACGATTCAATATGTCTCACTAGCACACTTTCTTAGCCATAAGCATAAGGAGGAGTATAAAGACTAGTATCCCGTCCGGATACATACCTATGACCATGAGCGGGAGAAGCAGGGGCGGGGGCACCAGTAGATCGGACCCATAGCCTACAGCAGCATAGGTAGCGGCATCAGTACCAGCAGCATCATAGGCATCATCTTAGCCGGATCGATAGGCAGATTCCTTAGTGATCTAGAGCCATACAAGCATCCTTTCGCCCAACTCCATACGTAGATTCACTAGTGACCTTAGCTTGGTTCCACAAGTCCAGGTGCAGATTTTCTAGTGACAGAAGCAAGGTTATTAGATACCTAAGGGATTTTTTGGTCTTAGCATGTTAAGACCGGTTATTCCTATCCTATTATATATTTCTCCTATTTCTATTACGAAAGAGCTGATTCAATAGCTGCCTAAGAGCCTGCATTCGTGTAAAAAAGAAGAGCTTTTTCTAGCACAACCGATTCCTTGCGTGGAGATTTTTTACGGATAAGGAATGACCGGTCTGGGATGCTGAATAACCGTTGTTGGCAATAGAATAGGGGCGAAGCGTAAAGCCAATGCTGGTGTCGTATCGAAGGAATAGAATCGGACAGTGAATCCAATAATGGCATCTCATGCCATGGTTCTTGTTACAGACTAGGCTGCAAGTGCCATAGAATGGATCAGATTCCCTAGTCAGGATAGAGTGGGTCAACTTTGTTGTTCTGAGCGAGGCGCTTACCTTTTTCTTTTTGAGTGCTGATTGTTGGGAGTGGGATGGATTTCCCAAGCCGGTTCCGATGCTGAGCTTGTGGTCACTCGTTCCTCGCTTGTTCCAAGAGTTTCTGATCTGATTCTACACTACATACGATATTCCGGCCCTCACTAGCTCTTCGCTTGGTTGTACAAGGAGCATGCCCGAGGGGGCTACTACGCTCACCGCGTACTTGAATCAATCACCACCTGAGCTTCGCTACCGCTTCGCCCAGCTCCTACGCCTACCACGAACTTGAATCATCACGTGGCTGCTAAAGCAAGCTAAGCTTCACACGGCCCTGAGGAAGCCAAAAGCCCCTCTCCTCTCACGGCCGAAGGCTCCGCGTTGGAGAGCTTTTAGATCCCGCCCAGATCAAGGGAAGAAGGTATCAGATCACTGTGAAGGGGTTACCTCGGCCATCGTGCTCAAGACTCTCGAAGATAGCATTGATATTATTCTCTCCACCAATCCGCTATTCTGCCTTTGCGAAGACTGATCAATCGCGGCACACTTTATATATTATATATCTGTCTCCATTATCAGCTGCATGCTATCTCTGATAGAGCAATGGGAGGTTCAGTCAAAAGCATTTACCACGCACTCAATTCAATGATCAATCAAATAAGCAAGACGAATCTCTTTCTCTTTTCAGCTGCTCTGATCCCTAGGGTTCCTATCCCAGCCGGCATCCTGCTTTCTTTCATCTCAGCCGCATTCATTATTTCTGACACGCTTTCTTCTTTTGAATGGAATTGAGTTCACACTTTCTCTATCTCAAGGGTTCCCCTGGGTCTGTTATCTGGTGAACAAGACCCTGCAATAAATACCCGGAGACTGTTATCCCTTTTCGCCTGCCTTTCTTTTGTTTGCTGGCTAAGGGAAAGAAAGATCTCGCGGAAGAGCATACTCGATCCTTCCTCTTTACCCCTTCGCTCTAAGCCTAAGCCGGATGTAAAACACATTATTCCTGCCCTCTTGTCTTGAAAGTGCGCTTGAGCCCTTTCTTTCCCCGGCGCATTGGAATAGTGATCAAGGTCTTTTTTCGCACTAATTATGATTCCTTTTCTCCAATCTTGCTAGTTGCCCAATTCGTTTTCGAATGGAGCATGATCAGGAGTTGCTAGCCGGAACAGAATCAGAACTGTAGCTAAGCCGACCGGTCAAAGCATAGCAGTTTATCGGTAATAAAGCTTGTTGCTAGATCCTCGCATCGGCTCTGCTAGTTGGCTTTGATATCAAGGCATAGCATTCTATGGACTCTTTCATCACGTCCAGAAATGGTATGCCAACACCTTTTCTCCTTAGCCAAGTTTAGGCCTCATTGAAGTAAAATAAAATCTTTCCATTCTTCGGTACTCGGACAAAGCCTAATACGATTATGAGGGGGGTCCGCCACAGAAATGGGGCGGGGAAGGAGACCCACATACCCACTTCTCCTTCCCACTCTCGAGGAGTTGCCTCGCCTTTGATTGAAGGCTACATTCGATCCGAAATCTTTCAATTCGTAATCGACCGCCAAAAAGGCGTTTTGGCCATCCTCCTGCCGCAAGGCTTCCATTAGGGCTTGGCATCTTTCCAGATCCACTGGTTTAGTAGGTGGCTGGAACAGCCTTTCGACCACCAGATCCCGTGCTTTCTCGTTGCTAGAGAGGATCTCAATGGCTTCCCTCTTCCCGGGGTCGAACCGGACGGCCTTATTCCTTGGACCGGGTCCAACAGAGGCTAAGGCAAGCAAAGCAGAGATCCCCTGTCCACTTAGCAGGCAAAGTTAGCATTCACCAGCAAGACTAATAACAATGAGTGAAGCAAACTGCTGACCTAAGCAGAGGGGAAGCTACCTGATTAGAATTAGACGTTGAGCGGAGCCGACCAGACGAGCTCAGCCAGCAATAAGCATTTCATTCTACGCAATTATGGGTTCTCTTTGGGGGAGTGGTCGTAGCCTCGGCAAGATAAGAGGAGTGGAACTATGATTTGAGAAGACTTGATATCATAACTATAGTAAAGGCATTTCTCTTATTGCACTATTAGTTCAGTTAAGAGGTACTCCTTTTAGTAAACTAGTACCTTCCCCTGACCTTAGGCTATCCTAATACCGATCTCTTATATAAGTCATTCCATCCCTAAGATCCGAGTTTAGGAATCAAAGAGACTTGATTCAAATTCAAGGGCACATCTTGAGGGGAAAGAAGGAAAGAGCCTCCTCAGAGTTCTCAGAGATAGCGTTAACGGATCCATTTCAAAGTGCTACGCTTCGTTCGCATGAAGAAAGGAAGGTGCGAAGCGTCTAGTCTCTTTCCCTTAACAAGAGGGGCAGCACTCACAGGTTATGGGCCTTGCTCTTGGAGAGGTTGGGTATACTACATCACTTCTTCAGGAGCAAGGTGGGCATTGATGAATATCGGGCGTGGTTCATCGTCCGTGCCAAAATGGATCTGCTTGACTTCGTCTTCCGTGGGAGGAGCTTTACATAATAGGGGGCTCCTCTCTTTCTGACGCTGCACATGTTAAGGCTTGGAGTTTTTCTTCATCTTCCTCGCCTGATTCATCACTGTCGGAGCTCTATTAGTAAATTAGGACTGCTGCGAAGTTTACTGCTACTGCTAGAGAAAGGAAATCATCCAGTTCAACTTCAGGGTCTCAGCCTTCTGTAGTGGACGACTCATAAGCTTCAGATTCCGACCCATCTCTCGTTCCATAATCTGGGATGTACCCCAGGACGTACGTCGGAAAGCTGATAGCCTCCCCTTCTTCTAATGTCTGCTTTTGTGCCTTCGTCAAGCCCCTTCTCCTTAATCCCCTTCCCATTTTTTAGTCCGACAGGATTTTCCAAGTCATAGCCAATTTTTTGCATTATCTTCTTAGCAATAAGGCCATAGTTGGAAAAGTCTGGCCTCCCTTCTGTAGCAATAGGCTCCACCTTCAAAGCATATGTTTAAGTTGCCCTGTTTTATATAATGGGCCCCCTGAACCCAGTCATTGGTACCACGAAGATAGCTCCCCCAGGTTTCTCAACTGACGAGTGGCACACCAGAGGTGATAGTGGAAGACCTACGCCTACGCGTATTGCCTGTTTACCGGCCTCTTCTTCACTATCAGATGTGACGCTAATAGTGATGACCGGGAGAGATTTTTTTTTGATTTGATTTCGTCAACTCGGAACTCATAGCTGCTAGCAACTCCTAGCTACAACTAGAACTCCTTAGCTACTAAAACAACAACTCTTTCACATAGATATTATCTCCTTTAGGGCATTCTTTAACTGAGTTTGCCCTTTCCCTTTCTGTTGAGTCTGCCCTTTCCGTAACAACAAGGGAATCTGGTACTTACTTAGTTGCTTATTCGTCTGAACAAGGACTAGCCTTAATCTTTAACTTCCTTTGCCTTTTCAGCTGATTCAGATAGTGAGTTTGCAGCTTCTTCTTGAAGAGACTTCCCCTCCTCTTGAGTTGAGCTTAGAACTACTAGCAAGTTGATTCAAGAACTAGTAGTGTAGCAAGGAAAGTCTGACACAACAGTCCCTGACTCTATCACACTGACTTCCGTACTTTCGATTCTGTAACAACAAGCTTAGAGTCTTTCACTAATCCCATTATTGGAATAGTAGCTGAATCTGGCACTCCTTCAGCTGGAGCTTCTTCCTCTGTGCCCCATTTAGACTTTCTCTGATTCTTCCTAATGGGATGTGACTCCCTCACAAGGGAAAAGATAGTAGATAAGAAGTTCATTATCTATCCTTACTCTATCTAACCAGCTTTATCCGATTCAACCGCAGCAGAAGAAGGAGCCCTAGCATTTGTAGTCAAAAACGCTTTCACCGACGAGAATGCCAGAGACTTAGAGATGAGGAGGGAATCGACTAAGACAGAAGGGAGGGGCAAAGAGTAGCTCGATCGAAAGCGAGAGGAGGGCTCGACCAAGCAGTCGTTTCACTCAACTAAACCAGTATTAGTAGTAGCCTATACTATAATCTTGCCCCATCCCCATGGGCTGTAGGAGAGGTTTCTAGCTTGACTTCGACAGAGAGGGGAGAATATGATCGAAAGGATTGAAATAGACCAGATCGACTTAAAGAAGAGGCTGCCCAAGTCCGGGCAAGATTGAATCCCTTCCGAAGAAAAAGTTACCAGCTTTGATGGTGGCGTAGTGACAGGTGAGAGCAATAACAACAGAAGCAATAGTAATTGCCTGCAGTAGTATATTCGGTTGTTTTCGGTGGAATAAATTCAAGCGTCCGGGCCAGTAGATCCAGAGCAAATAGGCGTTGACTTAGTTGCTTTTGAAGTTGATTCTAATCCCGATGTTGATCCGACGCAACTTACCGGTGATAGTCGCAGCACCGGGAGCTTTCAAGGGAGGCAGACATATATAGATAGTAGCTGATAGTGGCATACCTTCCGGATCGAGGGTCCCACCCCCATACAGGCAAAATATCAGCGGGGGGAGGAGGCCCTTCTCACTCAAGCTCAAGCATTTACTTTTCTAGTTAGAGACCAACGTCTTGGGGCTAACGTGGGATCCGCTCAAGGACCTACTTGGTTTAGGTAAATATCTCATGCGTTCCCCGACTGGAGAGGTCATTTTTGGAGGAGAAACTATGCGCTTTTCAAAAAAGGTCGGAAGAACGGATTATAAATATATATATAAATATATATTACCGGCTGGCTGCTTTTTATGCAAAAAAGACAAAACGGGATTGGATTTCCACTCATAAGGTTAGATACCTTTGACAGGGTTGTATTTTTGGTTGAAATGGGATGGTGTTCAAACTCCCGAAATGCAGTCTAGACAGCGGGCCTTCCCCTTTCTGACTGGACTGACTCGGGGAAAGGTCAATCTCCTACGGAGCATGCTGCACAGCCACTCATTCGTCCTGACTAAATAGTAGAATCTATCTCTCAGCGATTCTTTTCTCCGCCCCTTCCCAACCAGCCCGCCCGATCGATTTTATCGGCTAATTCAAAGGGTTAATCTGGTCCGAAGTTGTCGGAACGAATCGTTTGCTTTATCGAACAAAGCTAGTGGGTCTTGGTTGGCCCCCCTCTTTTCAACCATTATAGCTGGCGTCGACCCGCTTTGCGATACGAACGGACACGAAGAAAGAACGCAGGCAGCGGAAATGCAAAAGAGAAGAGCAAAGATTCCAGACCCAGAGCATGCAATCAAAAATCTGTTGAATGAAGGTATATTCTCAGCCACTAGTTAGAAGGAAATCCCTTGACTTCGCTTATGCCCTTATGCAGTAAAGAAAGCAAGTGAGGCGGGCTAAGATTCCATTCGAAGTAACGTAACAGGATTCGATGTTGCACCATCTTCAACTCTTCCCGGGATCCAGGGTTTTTCGAGAAAAGGTCCCATCCTTCAATATCATGATTGGGTCGACCAGGCCAGATCATGAGTGAATAGAAAATCGAAAACGTACATAGCTGTTCCAGCTGAAATACTTGGAATAATTCTACCACTTCTACTAGGAGTAGCCTTTTTAGTGCTAGCTGAACGTAAAGTAATGGCTTTTGTGCAACGTCGAAAGGGTCCTGATGTAGTGGGATTGTTCGGATTGTTACAACCTCTAGCAGATGGTTCGAAATTGATTCTAAAAGAACCTATTTCACCAAGTAGTGCTAATTTCTCCCTTTTTAGAATGGCTCCAGTGGCTACATTTATGTTAAGTCTGGTCGCTCGGGCCGTTGTACCTTTTGATTATGGTATGGTATTGTCAGATCCGAACATAGGGCTACTTTATTTGTTTGCCATATCTTCGCTAGGTGTTTATGGAATTATTATAGCAGGTCGGTCTAGTAATTAGGGGGCGGCCGTTCGGTCGCCTATGATACTAGGACCAATAGGTCAAAAATTGGTTTGTGCCGCAGGTGTTGAACGATCTACTCTACACAGGTGTGGGCTTACAAGGGCTAGGTCTCAACGAGCCTTTCTTTCATTCATCAATAGGGCCCTGGTCGGTCACTTTTCCGGGCCGGGATCGATAAGTCTCTCTATTTATATCTATCTATATATATTTAGATTATATATAATAATAATAGATATAAATAAAAAGATTCGCTGTCTTTTAACCGGCTGTTCTTCTTTGTCAACGCTACTAAGGACCTATAGGTTCGCCTACTTGACTTATGAAAGATAATGGGGTTATTCAAAAAGGAAAAGGCGCTACTATACAATACATTAGTAGAAGTAAGCGTTAGCCTAGCCTACCCTACTAATGTATTGTATAGTAGGGTGTAGTATAATAGGCGAGCGAGTTAGCGAAGACGCTTAGGCTAATAGATAAGAGAGCGTCGGTGCGTAGCCTTCATTCTACTACACTACGCAAAGGTTACGAAGTCACTTAGCTCGACGTTAGGAGAGTCAAGAGGGAACGCCATACCTACATAGAAGAACCGCTGTTCGCTGACTTGATAAGGTCTAACCTTTCGCTCCCCTACTGAAAAGGGGCAAAGCCGCTTCGCACCACTGATAGACTACTTAAGATTCAATTCAAAAGGCCCTACTTAGTTTCGCAAGCCTTTGTCATTGTCAGTCAACTAAGTAGGGCCTGAGGCCCCCTGCGAATCCGTAAATCTGAAGAGCATGCCGCAACAAAAGGATGGTCCCCTATGCATTTCATTCTTTCCGGAAGGGAAAAAAAAAGAAGTACCCCCCATCATGGTGAACCTCTCCTTGTGATCGGGATGAGGTAAATGCCTCCCAGCCGGGGGGCAGATCGAATCGGAGTTTCCTTAGGTAGCCACCGACCTACAGTTATCCTTAAACTTCCGTGCTTGGTGGAGAAGAAGCGAACAAAGGTACGCTCGCTTGCTGTCTTGTTCTCTGCCGCGAACTGGGATCGCTCGCCAGCTAGGTCAGATTGGAGCAACATTTTTTGAGAACATATTACCCATCTTCGGGGACAAGGGGCGGAACGACCTCTCGATCTACTTACTGCAGCCCAGGAATAAAAACGTCCGTCTAGGCGTTCCCTCTTGCTCCGATCCCCCCCACGCCTAGGACGTTGTCTGGGCCAAGAGCCATAGTTAGTTGCTGTTTTCATTTGGTTGTTTTTTTCTCGTTGTTGATACCGGCAAGACCCAGCCAGATGATGTCTACTGGTTGGTAGTGAGAGGACTCTTAGTATCTGCATACCCAAAAGGGGACGCTGATTAAAAAACAATCATTTGATTTTGTTTCTTGCTCTCCCTTAGCAGCGGGAAAGGAGTCTATCTATCTGCCTAGCTTTGGTAGATTTCCCCCAACACAATCCACAGAAATTCCACGAATCCCTTGGTGGATAAGTCCGACGACTCAGCAGCAGTGCGGAATTGAGTTTCTCGTCCGGTGGATCTGATCTATAGTTAAGGGGCAATACATACCAAAAGGTTCGAAGAAGGAACGCACATAAGAGTATATATATAATAAACCCACCCTTCTATATAACCTATTCACATTAGTGAAGCGGCTGGATGCATAAGAAAGTGCACGTTTGTGAGACCTTAGTCGGGATGCATAGGGGAGTCAACCTACGAGCACGGAAGGGCAGCGGTAGTTCGTAGCTTGTCTTTCTTTGCTAAGTAAAAAGTGACGTGGCGTGTAGTGAGCTTTCTAGCGGAAGGCAGACTTGAAACTGACTTACAGCTTGCTTTGCTCTGGAGGGAGCTTCCTGAGTCAGACCAACTCGGCCACCGAATCGAATCGTCTGAATGGAATAATGTATTTATTAGGAAAGCGGCTGTTCACTCACTAAAAGAGCTCAACAAAGTCACTCCTTGAACAAACAGAGGCCCGAGCCCTTTAAGGCAGGCTAGATAGATCAAATAGGTGTTCCGTGGGGTGCTATATTAATATTAGTCCTTGCTTTTTAATTGAAATAAAGAGTTGTAGACCAATACTAAAGATAAGAAATAGATAATCAACAATAAAAGAAAAAAGAAAAGTTCCTTCTCTAAGACCTAACTGCGCTGTCGAGAGAGATCTTTCAAGAGCACATCTCGGGGATCGGAATTCCCCTTTTTTGAAAGAGCTGCTTTAAAGTAAAGCTTGAAGGTAGAGATCTTATAAAGGTTGCCAGTAAGCAAGAAGCAAGCAGGTATCTATTAGCAGCAATAGAAAGAGTCATATAAAAGAAAAGGTAGCCAAAAAGAAGCTGAAGCAATAGCCCTTACGGAAGTGGATTGCTTGCAGATGATGAATTCTGGGATGAAGATGTTAAAAGAGATTCTCCCCCCTTCTTGAAGTGCGTACTAAGGGCTTCAGCGCCCAAAGCTTGACTTGCTCATGTACCGCATCATTCATTAGAGTCTCTCCCTAGCCCGGCTATAGGATCTAAGACCCAGAATCTACGCCTTAATTTTTGGTATTAAGCTCTACGAGAGCAGTAAGAGCTGATACGATCACACATTTGATAAGTCTCACGGGTCCACCTTAGCTAGTCTTATGCCATTCGTGCCCTACGACTAGTAGTCCTTTCTCTTATTATACTTGGAAGATCTTACTACTTTTTCCTATTACTGTTTTCCCGCTGCTTCCCGTAAATAAAGGAGTTCCCGATGCTGGCTTTTGAGAAACTACTGGATTGATTGACCTTGCTCGACTTCCTGACTTGCCTTCATGTCTCGCTACTGATACACCTACTTGATATCAATCGGCCCCTATTAGTAAAGCTTAGATTTGAAGCTGGTAGAAGGAGCAGAGAGGCAGCAGCACTTCTTTCTCAGCTGCTATATCAAGATGCTTTATATTTATAGCATCATAGATAGAGACAAGGGCAGCTTTCCTTCACGTAGTTCCACTAGCTTCAGTAACATATCGATATCCGGGCTAGTAGATACATACCAATATGATATGACCAGTTAGGGCGATCCAGCGGGGGCGCTATATGTTACCTTTGACTCTGCTGTCTCCACCTATGCTTGCTCTGATGCGGGCAAGTAGCAAAACGCCATATCAAGCGCTACGATGCTATTGAAACCTTTGCCTTTCTTCGTTGGTTTACGCACGGGTGGATCATTTAGTTATGAATGACATCAAAAAATAGGAATAAAGTGCTTCTACTCATATGTCGGAACATATATGGAATAACACAAGCGAAGACCAAAACAGGGCAGACGCTTCTACACACAAAATATACATTAGCTTATCTACACTACCTTAGAGTAAGCTAATGCCTTCACTCCATTTCTTGGAAAAAATCCAACGGGGCATCACAAACGAACAAGGGCATCGATCAATTGGGAATGACAGAACATCGCTTCTAAGAACTAATGGCAACGTATACTTACTTATACAGATGGGTAAGAAAAGAACCTTTTTCCCAAATGCTGACAACTGCGATGCATGCGTGCGTGAGCGGCCTCGGGTGATAATAAATAACAGGCCTACGCCCAGCAACGGAAAAACCAGTATAGGAGTAGCAAGGTACATTCGAAAGCTAGATTTGGATCTCATTGCCCTCTAAATACGGCTTAATGAGAAAACTGGATGAATTAACTACCAGGCCGCTTTCCAACTACTGAAATGGGATCAACCGCAACCACTGCTACCTTCGCTGCCATACTTCATACTGGAGGACTTTCCGGACCTTTTTTTTTAATTAAGGATAGAAAAACGAAAGGGGAGAGGATTGAAGACGCTTTTTAGAATGTGAGAGGAAGGTTTAGGGGCAACCAATCCATGACAGCCAGTAAGAGACAGAAGAGAGAGAGCACAGATAGAAGGAGGGCAGACTAGAATGCCCTATGAAAGCATCGGTGCAAAAGGAAAGCACGTAGTCTGTCGGTCACCACTCAATTATCTTACTGATTATATATCCATCGATGCATTGAATATCCTATCTATCGTCGTAGAAGGAGTTAAGTTCCTAGGTGGAACATGAGCCTTCTCAATAATCCGGTTCTGCTTCCTGTTTTGGTTTATTGATCTATAGTTCATACATAATGAAGTACATGTTGTCCAGACCAATAAAAGGGCGAGTAGGAAAGTGGACGTTGGTACTTATTTTCTATACAATAACAATACGTACCCCGAAAGGAAGTAAAGGGGAAAGCACTGGCCTCTTTCATTGCTTTCTTTCCTCGTCACGGAAATCAAGCTTTCGGTCAAGCGGGTTCAACTCGTTCTCGTGCTGGCTTCTCAAACCAAACAGATACTGGTTGAAGAAAGGACGGCATGGCTTACTAGTGAGGATGCCCAGGTTCGGACCTTCTATTCTGAATACCGGAACTCCACTTCTTGCGCCTATTGGTACAGTGGGTTAACTCGTTGCCGAAGTCCTTCCTCTCCCAAAACCATACCTTCTTTTCGGTTTCCTCTTCCTTTTGGGCCTGCTCCCCTAATCTACTGGGGGACCTCCTAAAGTCTCGTAGGCGCAAGTTAATTGATCGGGCTGGGACAAATACATATCTTTCAATAGGGGGTCCGTTCCTGTCTTTTCGATATCGCAATTGAGCTGTTCCGCTTCTTGCCGATGAGCTTCTGGCAACAGACTGATCTGCCTACTCCATAAACTAAAGAAATTGCGCCAGTGATTTTATTTTCGATTTTCGTATATGAAGTCAGGGCTTTTCTCGCTTCCCTTGCCTTCTCTGCTTGCTTGGAAGAACTAGGCTTAGAGCCAATAGAAGTAGTTGAACCTTATCTTATATTCTTATAGAACCTTGAACGTCTCACCCATGTTGTTAGAGGCAAGCGCAAGGCACTAGTCTTCTGTCTTTGGTCCTATGGTGAGAGAGCGGAGTGGGATTTTTTATTCTATTCGAAGCGTGGAAAATTCCTTTCGATACCCAATCCACTGCCCTAGACTATACGGATCGAACGAGAAAGAAGTAGCCAATTATCTACCGAAAGAAGGGGAGTTGAAGTTCTCTGAGGGGGAATATCATACCTTACTCTACAAAGTTATCCCTTAGAGCCCGCGGCTCCTGCACCTGCCCTAGAAAGAGAAAGAGGTTATCCCTCAATTCAAGGCCTTATAAAGTAAGTCGAAATATTAAATTACCTTCCCACATACCTATATACGGGTAGCTTACTAAGCATTCAGTCCTGCTAGCCCGGTATACTACCTCTATTACAAAGATTCTTCCAACTGAGAATTTGCGATTGAAGTCTGGATTTTCGAGACTTTTGAAGTCGAAGGTGCTATCAGAGTTCCAGAAACTAGTTAAACCAGAAAGCTATCGAGGGTTGTGAGACCGTCCCTTCTGTCGACTAGCAAGTTGTCGATCAAAAAAACCCGTAGTTTCTTACTCTGCATTCAGAGTCGTCCACTAATTCCACTAGATCTCATACTGCCGGGAATGAAAGAGGATGAAAGTAGGATTCAAAATCTTACCCGGAAAAGAGCACTGGATGTAAAGAAACGAACCTTCAAGGGCCACGTACCAAATTAACTAAGCTGGCTTTCCATGTCCCATTCCTTTCCCCCCCTGATACCATACCCCCTGCAGTTACCCGTAAAAGGAATGATCTCGGGCATCAATCTAAAGAGAGTTTGGTAGCTTTCCCTTTACACGGGCAATTGCCTTATCTTATTAAAGGAAAAGGAAGAACTCGCTTTCGCTGGGCACCAAGGCTTCTTAAACTCCTAACTTCCCTTGAGCCTGGTTAAGAAAGGAAAGCCGGTCCAATCCTAGCTTCTGAAAGAAGAGAAAAGATCATCAGACCTGCAACCCGATAACCGACAGCGAAGACTTCGAATGATAGATCGACGGAAGTGACCCATAACTAATGGTGTACTTATTAGCTCGTCAAGCAAGAAATGAAAATCAGCCCTTGATGCGCGAGGGCTGTTAAAAAGCAGCAAAGAAAAAGGCATTGCACCTCTGATCACTAAGAGGCTACCGAAAGAGTCCTACTTCTAGCATTGACTCCATCGAGAACAAAAGGGCTCACTCTTGGTCTCGAAAAAGAATGAATTTCTCCGTTCGTAGACTCGATTGACCCTGGAATGGGAAGACGTACAAGCACCAGTCTGGTACTCTTCGCGTGGCTCGGTCAGCGAGAACTTCCGGAATTCAATGCAAGGAGTGTCTGAGATCAAAGTGTGACATAGATAGACACTCGCTAACTGCTAATCGCTAAACGAGTAGCCAGAATCAGAGACTCGCTGAACTCACTTAGCTGAGGAACTAGCTGGATTGGCATAGTGTTCATGAAGTCGATCTTGCTAATAGGCTTGCTGGATAACTCAATGAGCTGCTAGGAAACTTGCATTAACTCGCATCATCCTACTTCTCTTCTAGCTAAGAGGCTGTTGGGCATGAATCACTGGCCAGTCCAACAAACAATCCTATTTTGACTATTCTTTACTAGAATATAGGATTTCATCCCGTATCCTCATTCAATAGATTAGCAGGCTAGGTCAAAAAATTGCTAGGGAGCGTTTACCGTTGCCAAGAAAGAGGAAAACGAAAGCGTCATACCTATAGGCGGGATGGGCTCCCCCAACGGCACTCTCATCCAAACCGGCGGCGACAGAAAAGGTGAACGCGTGATTCGCACTTTCCTTTCACCCCCTGTGATGACGATTCTTGCGATTGGGTTGAGCTCTCTAGCCCTCTCAAGAACCGGAGATAGTATGCGAGCAACCAAATTCTCCCCGATGGCCGAATCATCATCATCATTCTTTGACTTCACTTAGTTAAGACTAAAAAGTTTTGATTTTCAACTAAGCCCTCTGACTCGAGAGAAACTTTCAGATGCTTGCTTCCCCGCCGCTAAGAGAAATCGGAGAGGGAGCCTTCGTCACAGACAGGATTGGGAGGCTCCATAAGGGAATACTCTTCCAATCTCAGAGAAGGTTGGTTCGTGACACCAGATCTCAACGTCGAAGGACAAGGTAGACCGACCAGACTTTTGACAGGTGGAGATCTCTTCCCGAGGGTGCCTTTATTTTTCTCTTTGTTTCAAATGTTGTCAATGTGGTATAAGACCGTTCCTCCGGGGATCTCTTTGAAAGTTGGAATATCTGAACTGAGGAACAAAAGGAGGTGTTGAACTGATTCGAATCTTGGACTTCTACCAGATCTTGTTTTGTCGAAGCGATTGGGTTTGCTGGCTAACCCCGAGTGCCTTTTCCTCAATTGATCGATCCTCTTTTTCTGTCAATCACCGGTTCGAAATCTGCTTGAAGCGATGCGGTTTCCTCGACGTCTGATCGTTCGTTCAGATTGAACTCCATCGAGTGGAATCTGTCTTTATGCCAAAACACGGGCTTTCTCGATGTGGGAAGGTACTCTTCTCTTTCCTTCCCTGCTATGATCCCAGCTCCCAAGGCGTGCATTTCTTGCCAAATAGAGGACGAGTGGTCCACGGTCACCCTGAGACCCTGTACTACATAACATAGTTAGCTTAGCTTAGCCCGCTAACTCCGATTTCATAGTTATTTATCTTACCCCGGATATCCCGATATTGATTAAATCCTCTTTCCGTAAAGTAAGGCAAGGAACTTCAATGCTGGAGGAAGGTTTGAAGGACAACTGCTATTGAATCAAGTGCGGGTATTGATTACTTTTCCGAGACTAGGAAAATTGGCTTCTTTCTTCCCTATCTGTCTTAGGAATAGGACTGGACATAACCCGATGTTAGAGTTCCGTGCTTAAATCCCTAGTTTGAAAGGGATGGTAATTTAGTTCCGAAAGAAATGCTCAATGTGAGAAATTGTAGACAAAGTCTCATACATATGTGCACATCGTGAGAACACTTATTCATTTGTTTGTGCTCCTACACCGGCTTGATAAACTTCTATTTTACAATGAGATCAGAGAAAGAAGGTGGCACTACTTCAATGTGGAATGTCAAGTGTAAAGCTTTACCCAGACTGCTTTCGTTTTGAGTTGTCTACCGTACTGGATCAGTCAAGGGCTTTAGCACCTCCTTGTGCCATTAGAGAAGTGCATTCGAGAAGGAAAGATTGCATCGCTTTGACCAGACAAAGCAACCTCGAATCTCTCAATCAGAAGCCGTGCCCCATTGGTAGTCCAATTCCATCCGCTGTCTCCCTCTCGCTACCATGTTGATAAAGAAAATTCGTATTTGAAAAAATTGTAAACAGAGGATCTATCTTGTACAGTGTGGTGGCACCATCTATCCATGAGGAAGAGGTGTACATCGTTTAACAGTAGACTAGCTCCATGGTATGGTCAGTCACTCATGAATTCCTTATCTTGGACCACGCCTTTCGGTCTCATTGAGCTTTCGGCTCTCATATGCTACTGGGTTACCTTATTGTACTAGCACACCGCCTATGGCATAGTCTGACGCATCCGTGTGTACTTCAAATGGCTTAGTGTGAATCTGGCAACTGCAAAACGGGGTCATCCATCACTGCCTGCTTTAGGGCCTCAAAAGCTCTTTGACACTCTTACGATCAGTGCAGTTCCATGATCGGTCCGTATGTCCTTCTTTAGGATATTTGTTAGTTGAGCAGCCCTCTTCGAGTAACTTACGATGAATCTTCGGTAATAGTTCACGAGCCCTAAAAACGATCTTAGCTCACTCACCTTGGTAGGTGCTTGCCATTCCTCGATGGCTCTGATGCCCATCCAATGCCCTAGGAATAGGATCTCCGTCTGTCCAAAGGAGCATTTCTCTTTCTTTACATAGAGGCGATTCTTCCTTAATACCTT